TGGACCTTTTATGGCAGATCTCGGCGCACAGACTCCTTTTTTCTATATTTTTAGAGAGAGAGAATTGATATATGATCTATTTGAAGCTGCTACAGGTATGCGAATGATGCATAATTACTTTCGCATCGGAGGAGTAGCCGCCGATCTACCTTATGGATGGATCGATAAATGTTTAGATTTCTGTGATTATTTTTTACGAGGAGTTGTTGAATATCAACAACTTATTACACAGAATCCCATTTTTATAGAACGAGTTGAAGGAGTCGGTTTTATTAGCGGAGAAGAAGCAGTAAATTGGGGCTTATCGGGACCGATGTTACGAGCTTCTGGAATACAATGGGATCTTCGTAAAGTTGATCCTTATGAGTCTTACAACCAATTTGATTGGAAAATCCAATGGCAAAAAGAAGGGGATTCATTAGCTCGCTATTTAGTACGAATGGGTGAAATGAGGGAATCCATCAAAATTATTCAACAGGCTGTAGAGAAAATTCCTGGGGGTCCTTATGAGAATTTAGAAGTCCGACGCTTTAAGAAAGCAAAGAATTCCGAATGGAATGATTTTGAATATCGATTTCTTGGTAAAAAACCTTCGCCCAATTTTGAATTGTCAAAGCAAGAGCTTTATGTAAGAGTGGAAGCTCCAAAAGGTGAATTAGGAATTTATCTGGTAGGAGATGATAGTCTTTTCCCCTGGAGATGGAAAATTCGTCCACCTGGTTTTATTAATTTGCAAATTCTTCCTCAACTAGTTAAAAAAATGAAATTGGCTGATATCATGACGATATTAGGTAGTATAGATATCATTATGGGGGAAGTTGATCGTTGAAATGATAATAGATAGGGTAGAGGTAGAAACTATCAATTCTTTTTCGAAATCGGAATTATTAAAAGAAGTCTATGGACTGATATGGATTCTACCTATTTTGACCCTCCTACTGGGAATCACAATAGAAGTACTGGTAATTGTGTGGTTAGAAAGAGAAATATCCGCATCGATACAACAACGTATTGGTCCTGAATATGCTGGCCCCCTGGGACTGCTTCAAGCTATAGCCGATGGAACTAAGCTACTTTTTAAGGAGGATATCCTGCCATCCCGAGGAGATATTCCTTTATTTAGCATTGGACCCTCTATAGCAGTCATATCAATTTTATTAAGTTTTTTAGTTATCCCTTTAGGATATCATTTTGTTTTAGCCGATCTTAGTATTGGTGTTTTTTTATGGATTGCCATTTCAAGTATTGCTCCTATTGGTCTTCTTATGGCAGGATATAGCTCAAATAATAAATATTCTTTTTTAGGCGGTCTACGAGCTGCTGCTCAATCTATTAGTTATGAAATACCATTAACTTTTTGTGTGCTAGCAATATCTCTACGTGTGATTCGTTAAAATAGGATCTTTTTCCTCTAAAATCCATTGAATATTTATCTTCCTTTTCTTATTCTATATTCGGGTTGGTAAGTTAAACTAGATAGCTATATGAGTGAAACAAAACAGCTTATTAATTTGTAGTAAAAAGAAAAAATCTCATTTCCTACGTACAAGAAAAAAGTTGAAGTAAACATAAGCAGTGTAAACTCTTTACCCCAAGGTTGAGATTTTTTGATTAGTCATCATATCTTGAAGCGGGCAAGAATAAAGGATTCGCGATATGGAATTCCATTACTAGAATATTCCTAGTTATTACTATAACTTATAATCATAAGAGGAATCCATCAAAAGTTAGTGAGGGGTTAGGAACACTAAAGTACATAAAGGATTAGTAATGAGGAAATCTAAGGCATTAGAGATTTTTCCTCATAAAAGGAATCATAATAAGGACTTGAAATTGGTGGAAATGATCAAGTAGTACTTTCTTCGGATTCCGATCCAGAGTATGTTCCCATTCACTTGTTAAGGAAATGGCTATCAAGAACGAATTAACCCTTTATTCCTTTTTTCTTTTTAAGTACCCCTCCCGGGGGAAAGAAGAATAGGACAAAAGATATGGAATGCAATACAAAAAAAAGATCTTTATTTATTCTTTCCTTCCTCTATTCATATTCATACAGAATTCCTCATGAACTAATGCCCAATTCTTTTCATTTATTAATTGCTATAACGAGTGTTTTATTCCAAGATTAAGTTATTGCTGAACAAAGAAAAATTCTCATTATATTATAAAGGACGAGATCAATTCGGAAGCGCTTTTTCTTATTCTAGCAGACGGAATTCCTTTGGTCTAATTTAGGACTTTCCAATCGATTTTATCTTACCTAATTCTATCTATGCCCAGGGGGATAATACCGAAATGAAACAACCCTTTCCTTTTTTCTGATCATAGAGAAGCCGTATGAAGCTAAGGTTTCATGTACGGTTTTGGAATAGCGGTGGGAACTGTGATGTTATCATCGACTATGATTATCTAACAGTTCAAGTACAGTTGATATAGTTGAAGCACAGTCAAAATATGGTTTTTTTGGATGGAATCTTTGGCGTCAGCCTATAGGTTTTCTGGTTTTTCTAATTTCTTCTTTGGCAGAATGTGAAAGATTACCCTTTGATTTACCAGAAGCAGAGGAAGAATTAGTAGCAGGTTATCAAACCGAATATTCCGGTATCAAATATGGTTTATTTTATCTTGTTTCTTACCTAAATTTATTAGTTTCCTCTTTATTTGTAACAGTTCTCTACTTAGGCGGGTGGAATTTATCTATTCCCTATATATCCTTTTTTGGATTTTTCCAAATGAATAAAATGGTTGGAATTTTGGAAATGACAATGGGTATCTTTATTACATTAACTAAAGCTTATTTATTTCTCTTCATTTCTATCACAATAAGATGGACTTTACCCAGGATGAGAATGGATCAGTTATTAAATCTTGGATGGAAATTTCTTTTACCTATTTCCCTGGGCAATCTCTTATTAACAACTTCTTCCCAACTTGTTTCACTATAAATAAGATAATACAATAATAGTAAGAATATTTTCAACACAAAAATTCTCTCAAACAAGAGAAAGAAACATACCTTTTTCATAGATATTTATAATATGTTCCCTATGGTAACTGGGTTCATGAGTTATGGTCAACAAACAATACGCGCTGCAAGGTACATTGGTCAAAGTTTCATAATTACCTTATCCCACACAAATCGTTTACCTATAACGATTCACTACCCTTATGAAAAATCAATTACATCGGAGCGTTTCCGGGGGCGAATCCACTTTGAATTTGATAAATGTATTGCTTGTGAAGTATGTGTTCGCGTATGCCCGATAGATCTACCCCTTGTGGATTGGAGATTTGAAAAGGATATTAAAAGGAAACAATTGCTTAATTATAGTATTGATTTTGGAGTTTGTATATTTTGTGGTAATTGTGTTGAGTACTGTCCGACAAGCTGTTTATCAATGACTGAAGAATATGAACTTTCTACTTATGATCGTCATGAATTGAATTACAATCAAATTGCTTTGAGTCGGTTACCAATCTCCATAATGGGAGATTACACAATTCAAACAATTAGGAATTCGACTCAAAGTAAAATAGACGAAGAAAAATCTTTGAATTCAAGAACGATTACTAATTACTAGGATTTTTCTTTTTTGTTAGAAAAATCCAATAGTTCTTTACTAACTATAAAGAAAAACGAATAACTACTGCTTATTGCAAATTATTCCTGATTTAAAATGAGAGTTGATTTTCGTGATGTGATTTCTAACTATACAACTTATATACAAAAAATATCCTAATCCCTTTTTCCTTCCTTGAATCTTTTAGTTTTAGTCAGTTCATGAAAAATTTTATACTATTAATTTATTCTTATCCATAATGGATTTACCTGGACCAATACATGAGATTCTTGTGCTATTTGGGGAATTTTTTCTTCTACTAGGGGGCATAGGAGTAGTATTACTTACCAACCCAATTTATTCTGCCTTTTCGCTGGGATTAGTTCTTATTTGTATATCCTTATTCTATATTTTATTGAATTCCTACTTTGTAGCTGTCGCACAACTTCTTATTTATGTGGGAGCCATAAATGTCTTGATCATATTTGCCGTAATGTTCATAGATGGCTCAGAATGGTCTAAAAATAAGAATTATTGGACTATTGGAGATGGGTTCACTTCACTCGTTTGTATAACTATTCTTTTTTCACTAATGACTACTATCCCAGATACGTCATGGTATGGAATTCTTTGGACTACAAGATCAAACCAAATAGTAGAACAGGGTCTCATAAATAACGTTCAACAAATTGGGATTCATTTAGCAACTGATTTTTATCTTCCGTTTGAACTCATTTCCATAATTCTTCTAGTTTCTTTAATAGGTGCAATTACTATGGCTCGGCAATAAGAAATACTTAGAATGAGTCAAAATTCTTAGAATTTCAAATCTAAAATAAGTAACTAAAATAAATAACTAAAGAATCACAATTTTGATTTAGTAAAACCCATCTACTGCCAACAAATACCTTCTTTTCTCTTTTGTTGTGTAATTGTTCTATTCTAATTAATTGAATCGGTTCAATTCTTGTCCTCATATTGAAATGAATCGAGATTGATAAGGAGTTAGTTAATGATGTTTGAGCATGTACTTTTTTTGAGTGTCTATTTATTTTCGATTGGTATCTATGGATTGATCACAAGCCGAAACATGGTTAGAGCTCTAATATGTCTTGAACTTATACTGAATTCAATTAATCTAAATCTCGTAACATTTTCTGATCTATTTGATAGTCGCCAATTAAAAGGAGACATTTTCGCAATTTTTGTTATAGCCCTTGCGGCTGCTGAAGCAGCTATTGGACTATCCATTCTTTCTTCCATCCATCGTAACAGGAAATCAACTCGTATCAATCAATCTAATTTTTTGAATAATTAGACTTTTGAATAATTAGACATAGAATCCTCTAAACAAATAAACAAAGGCGCACATATAATGATAATATAAAATTCAAATATTAAGATGAATAGAAATCGAATACTATTTTCTTATTATTTTATTATTTTAGAATATCTATTTTTTGAGTAGGTTATTGTATAGTATTCTTTTTTACTTATTGAATTTTTGCAATTCATTGATATTGCAATTTGAATATTGCAATAATTTATATTGAAAAGACGATAGCCAATTTATTGGCTAGTTCGAATTCGTATGTACAATTCGTATAATTATGATTGTTGAAGCCCAAAATTCAAGTCTCTTGGCTCTTTTCACGCTTTCTCACAAACGGATTAAGAAATATATTGCATTATTTATTTGTTGAAGTTTGGATAAACCATTGCTTCGTCTGGTGCCTACAATACATATGACTCATATAGTACTAATTTCATTTTTACCAGATCGAAAATTTTTATGTTGAAAAGGAAAATTTATAGATCCAATGTCACATTCCGTAAAAATTTATGATACATGTATAGGATGCACTCAATGTGTACGAGCTTGTCCAACAGATGTATTAGAAATGATACCCTGGGATGGGTGTAAAGCCAAGCAAATTGCTTCTGCCCCGAGAACCGAAGATTGTGTGGGTTGTAAGAGATGCGAATCTGCCTGCCCAACAGATTTTTTAAGTGTCCGCGTTTATTTAGGGCCTGAAACAACCCGCAGCATGGCTCTATCTTATTGATACGTTACAAAAAACTCCACTTGAATCGTCTGATTCCTCTTTACCGAAGAAGCCTGTGCTCGAAATAAGCGAGCACGGGCTTTTCTGGTCAAAACGTATCTTGTCTTTATCACTTTATCATGAGTTATTTTCCTTGGTTAACAATACTTGTTGTTTTGCCGATATTTGCAGGTTCATTAATTTTCTTTTTACCTCATAGGGGAAACAAAATCGTTAGGTGGTATACTATATCTATTTGTTTATTAGAATTCCTTCTAATGACTTATGCATTCTGTTATCATTTCCAATTGGAGGATCCCTTAATCCAATTAAAGGAGGATTCTAAATGGATAGATGTCTTTGATTTCCACTGGAGATTGGGAATCGATGGACTTTCATTAGGATCTATTTTATTGACAGGATTTATCACTACTTTAGCTACTTTAGCAGCTTGGCCGGTTACCCGGAATTCGCGATTATTCTATTTCCTGATGCTAGCAATGTATAGTGGTCAAATAGGATTATTTTCTTCGCGAGACCTTTTACTTTTTTTTATCATGTGGGAGTTAGAATTAATTCCTGTTTACTTACTTTTATCCATGTGGGGGGGAAAGAGGCGTCTGTATTCAGCTACAAAGTTTATTTTGTATACTGCAGGCGGTTCCATTTTTTTCTTAATCGGAGTTCTAGGTATGGGCTTATATGGTTCCAACGAACCAAGATTAGATTTGGAAAGATTAATTAATCGATCATACCCTGCAACATTGGAAATACTATTTTATTTGGGCTTCCTTATTGCTTATGCTGTCAAATTGCCAATTATACCCCTACATACGTGGTTACCAGATACCCATGGGGAAGCGCATTACAGTACATGTATGCTTTTAGCGGGAATCCTATTAAAGATGGGAGCATACGGATTGATTCGGATCAATATGGAATTGTTACCTCATGCTCATTATCTATTTTCCCCCTGGTTGGTAATAATAGGAGCGATGCAAATAATCTATGCAGCTTCAACTTCTCTTGGTCAACGAAATTTCAAAAAAAGAATAGCCTATTCCTCCGTATCTCACATGGGTTTCATAATTATAGGAATTGGTTCCATAACCAACATTGGACTCAATGGAGCTATTTTACAAATACTATCCCATGGATTTATTGGTGCTACACTTTTTTTCTTGGCGGGAACGGCTTGTGATAGAATGCGTCTTGTTTATCTCGAAGAACTGGGGGGGATATCTATCCCAATGCCGAAAATTTTTACCATGTTTAGTAGCTTTTCAATGGCTTCTCTTGCCTTACCAGGAATGAGCGGTTTTGTTGCAGAATTAGTAGTATTTTTTGGACTAATTACTAGTCCCAAATTTCTGTTAATGCCAAAAATGCTAATTACTTTTGTAATGGCAATTGGAATGATATTAACTCCTATTTATTTATTATCTATGTTACGCCAGATGTTCTATGGATACAAGCTATTTCATGTTCCAAACGCAAATTTTGTGGATTCTGGACCGCGAGAACTCTTTCTTTTAATCTGTATCTTTTTACCAGTAATAGGAATTGGTATTTATCCAGATTTTGTTCTCTCGCTATCCGTTGACAGGGTAGAGGCTCTCTTATCCAATTATTATCCTAAATAGGATTTTTTTTTTTTAACTAGTCCGCTCTATACTCTATATTCCATAGTGGAAAAACCAAATAATTCAGAAAAAAGTAAAAAAGTCTAAGTCTAATTAGATATATCTCGAATTTTTGAGAACCCTTTGAGAAGGCGTTCAAGGGGTTCTCAAATCAAACAAAAATGGAAAAACTTTCATTTCATGAAGGTTTTATGTTATGTAATCATTTAGATGGTAATGTAAATGAACCATAACTATGTAAACCTATTCCTAATAGATTGATACCAAAATAGCAGATCCAAATTATAAGAAATCCTATTGAAGCTACAAGTGCGGAATTCGTACCCTTCCAATTTGGATTTGTTCTACTATGTAAATAAATTGCGAATATGGTCCAAGTAATAAATGCCCAAGTTTCCTTAGGATCCCAATTCCAATAGGATCCCCACGCCTCATTAGCCCATACTGCTCCACAAAGAATACCTATGGTTAAAAGGGTAAACCCTAGGCTAATGACACGATAACTCCAAGAATCCAAACGCTCAGTTAATTGATATTTGTAATAATTTGAAAATGAAGGAAAAGAGGTGTTTTTTAAAGCACTTCTTTTTGCATAGAAATATTCAATCTCACTAAACTCACTAAAGAAAAATGTTTTAAGTAAAACATTTTTTTTCTTTTTAGAAAAGAAATCGAAATTCTTTCGAAATTTAATGATTAGAAGAGCGGCGGATAATAAGGATCCGCACAAAAGAGTTGCATAGCTTAGTAACATCATACTGACATGCATCATTAACCACTGAGATTGTAGAGCAGGTACTAGTATTGTGGATTGATGCATTTCAGTTAAAAGACCCGACGTGGCAAAGCCTTGCGTTAAAATAGTACTTGGCGTAGTTATTGTGCTTAAATCATTTTTAGAGTTCTGTATCTTAGGAATCGTATGAAGAATATACAGAGCCCATGAAAGGAAGATCAATGACTCATATAAATTACTTAATGGAAAATGTCCCGAAGAAGCCCAACGAGAAACTAAGAATCCTGTTATAGATAAAAAAGTTGCTATCATTCCTTTTTCTGACGAATCATGTAATCCCCCAAGTTCACGAACTAATAAGGTTATCAAATGAATCGTAATCACAATTGAAATAGTTGAGAAAGAGATATGAGTTAGTATATGTTCTAAAGTTGCAAATAGCATAAGGAGAAGGTCCCATTACAAAATTGGAAATTTCGAATTGAATCCATTTTCTAATCTATTGTATTCTTTTTCGAGAATGCCGCCACTCGGACTCGAACCGAGATGCTTGAGCACTGCTTCCTAAGAGCAGCGTGTCTACCAATTTCACCATGGCGGCTAACTTGAAATAATAGGGAACTTAAAAGAATAATAGTTATTCTCTGGAAAATCGTCGAGATTGGGAGAGTCCATAGAATTTAGGAACATTAGAATCTTCATTAAAATAGACTTCGTTTGGTAGTATCGTTGCGGATTTTTTTAACAAAAAACTCTTGCTTTGCTCAATAGAAACAAAGCTTGAAAGAGTTGGAACTGTTTTTTCTCAGTTGCAATATAGAACTAATTTTTTTCTAATTAGTTTCTCATTGAAATTTTTTCAAATCTTTCAATGCAATGGACAAAATCCAAAAAACCTTTTCTATCTATCCATTAGAATTCCTAGAATTTCATCATTAAATACAAAGAATTTTGGATTTTAGCAAAATTTCTAGAATGAAAGCCTTTATTCTCTTATTAATACGATTTACCAAGCCTAAACCAATTTATTTGTGGATTTTGGATAAGATAGGTAGAAGTTGTAAGTCCTATTGCAAGAATACTCTACTTTTCATAATAGAATCCTCATAATAAAATATGAGGATTCTATTATGAAAAGTTCGTTGATAGGAAAAGAATACTTAGGACACAGTATAGCAAAAACTTTTGTTCTATATATCAGAGGGGTTAGTTCTAAGAATATTGTACCGAGGAATTCGACACATAAAAGTACATTCATTAATTAATCCGAATTATTCATATTAAATAATTGGAATTTCTTTTGGATAGGTCAATTCAAATTATTCCAAAACCAGATTATTTGTTTGTTGCCCAGAAAAACCCTTTGGTTTTGGATGCTCGCTGCCGCTGGAAAATGATCTTGATTTTGCTAAAGAATAAGATTGTACTATGGAAAAATGAGTCTTTTTCTTCCAAAGATTTTTACGAATACGCTTTTTTGACATCGAAGTACGTTTTTTTGGAACTGCCATTTAAAAAGGAGATTACTTTTTTCTAGTTGTATGTGAAAGACATCTATTGCCGCAAATCAATCCTTCTTTCTGCTTTTTCTTAGTATTTATACTTAGATACTGAACTGAAATTCAGAATTCTTTTTTATTTCATTTTCTCTAATGCGGATAAGACAAGAATTTTTTAGCATATTTTTCATTTAGCATATTTTTCATATATATTTTGGATTTTGTTTTAATAATATAGAATATATACAAAGGTTTTCTATTTAAATCAATTTATATATCAAGTATACTTCATATATAGATATATGGTACGGGGGTCTATCCCCCATATAAGATGGGGGGATAAAAGGAAGGGAAAATTCAAATAGTTAATTAAGTTCAGAATGGTATTCCATAATTGAATTCCAATCAAAACAAAAAAAAATAGTTAGTCTCTTAAACAAGACATTCTAAAACTTAGGTAATTCTAGTCATTAGGATTTCAGTTCTATATGAAGTAAGGAATATTCGAGAATTTCCTATAAACATAGGTTTTCATTGGAATTCAATCAATCAGTTACGAAACATGAGAGTTGCTTCATCTTCATTGTAATAGAAAGAAATACAAAAATGAATAAAAAAATGAATAGAAAGTAAAATGATTCAATCCTTTTTTATATTTTAATAAATATCCTTCTTTAGATAATAACTAAGTAACAAAGTTATTTGATTAACTTTTTGAATTTAACCAAGTAAACCCATTCTTCATTTTTGATTATTTCAATGAGAGAAATTTGGAAAAATGAAGAATTCCAGTATTTTGTCTTATTCTTTTTTTTTTTATTCCTTCAGAAAGAGATAAGAATTGGTTTGGTGAATCGGAAACAATTTTATTTTATAAAAAAATTGAAGTAAAAATTTCCATTTCTTTTCTTATGGAACATACATATCAATATGCATGGGTAATCCCTCTTCTCCCACTTCCAGTTATTATGTCAATGGGGTTTGGACTTATTCTTATTCCGACAGCAACAAAAAATCTTCGTCGCATATGGGCTTTTCCTAGTGTTTTACTCTTAAGTATAGCTATGGTATTCTCAGTTCACCTATCTATTCAACAAATAAATGGAAGTTCTATCTATCAATATCTATGGTCTTGGACTGTCAATAATGATTTTTCCTTAGAATTTGGATACTTGATCGACCCGCTTACTTCTATTATGTTAATACTAATTACTACAGTAGGAATCCTCGTTCTTATTTATAGTGACGATTATATGTCTCACGATGAAGGATATTTGAGATTTTTTGTTTATATAAGTTTTTTCAATACTTCCATGTTGGGATTGGTTACTAGTTCCAATTTGATACAAATTTATTTTTTTTGGGAACTTGTGGGAATGTGTTCCTATTTATTGATAGGCTTTTGGTTTACACGGCCAATTGCAGCGAGTGCTTGTCAAAAAGCTTTTGTAACTAATCGTGTAGGGGATTTTGGTCTGTTATTAGGAATTTTAGGTTTTTTTTGGATAACAGGTAGTTTAGAGTTTCGGGATTTGTTCAAAATAGCTAATAACTGGATTCCTAATAATGGGATTAATTCCTTACTTACTACTTTGTGTGCTTTTTTATTATTCCTTGGTGCAGTTGCAAAATCTGCACAATTCCCTCTTCACGTATGGTTACCCGATGCTATGGAAGGACCCACTCCCATTTCGGCTCTTATACACGCAGCAACTATGGTTGCTGCGGGGATTTTTCTTCTAGCTCGACTTCTTCCTCTTTTCATATCCCTACCTTTAATAATGAGTTTCATTTCTTTAGTAGGTACAATAACACTCTTCTTAGGAGCTACTTTAGCTCTTGCTCAGAGAGATATTAAAAGAAGCTTAGCCTATTCTACAATGTCTCAATTGGGTTATATGATGTTAGCTCTAGGTATAGGTTCTTATCAAGCTGCTTTATTCCATTTGATCACTCATGCTTATTCGAAAGCTTTATTGTTCTTGGGATCCGGATCCATTATTCATTCAATGGAACCTCTTGTTGGATATTCACCAGATAAAAGTCAGAATATGGTTCTTATGGGTGGTTTAAGAAAATATGTTCCAATTACAAGAACTACTTTTTTATGGGGTACGCTTTCTCTTTGTGGTATTCCACCTCTTGCTTGCTTCTGGTCCAAAGATGAAATCCTTAGTAATAGTTGGTTGTATTCACCCTTTTTTGGAATAATAGCCTCTTTTACTGCAGGATTAACTGCGTTTTATATGTTTCGGATATATTTACTTACTTTTGATGGGTACCTGCGTGTTCATTTTCAAAATTACAGTAGCACTAAAGAGGGCTCGTTGTATTCAATATCCTTATGGGGAAAAAGGATACCCAAAGGAGTGAATAGAGATTTCATTTTATCAACAACGAAGAGTGGAGTTTCTTTTTTTTCACAAAATATATCCAAAATTCATGGTAATACAAGAAATAGGATAGGGTCCTTTAGTACTTCCTTTGGGGTTAAAAACACTTTTGTCTATCCTCATGAAACGGGAAATACTATGCTATTCCCTCTTTTTATATTACTGCTTTTTACTTTGTTCATTGGATCCATAGGAATCCATTTTGATAATGGAGTAATGGATAATGGAATAGCGGAGTTAACCATATTATCAAAGTGGTTAACTCCCTCAATAAGCTTTTTCCAGGAAAGTTCTAATTCTTCCATAAATTCATATGAATTTATCACTAATGCAATTTCTTCTGTAAGTCTAGCTATGTTTGGTCTATTCATAGCATATATCTTCTATGGATCTGCTTATTCTTTTTTTCAGAATTTATATTTAAAAAATTCCCTTGTAAAAGAGAGTCCGAAAAAGTCTTTTTTGGATCAAGTAAAAAAAAAGATATACAGTTGGTCATATAATCGTGGTTATATAGATATTTTCTATACTAGGGTCTTTACCCTGGGTATAAGAGGATTAACCGAACTAACGCAGTTTTTCGATAAGGGTGTCATTGATGGAATTACCAATGGGGTAGGTCTTGCTGGTTTTTGTATAGGAGAAGAAATTAAATATGTAGGGGGAGGGCGAATATCGTCTTATTTATTCTTTTTTTTATGTTATGTATCCGTGTTCTTATTCTTTTTTCTTTCTTAACTTAAGGAATTCCCCTGTCTCCTGCCTAAAGAGCCCCTTATTCCCCTTCCTATCTCCTTCTACCATCTCTCTCCCTTTTCTACCATCTCTCTCTTTCTATCTCCCTCCTAAGGTAAGTATTGTATAATAGTTCGGTTTTCCGCGATTTTTTCCATTCCTCTGTGTAAATACCCTAATATGGGTTCACAATCAATAACATCTTCACCATCGAGAGTAACGATCAGTCGAAGAACACCATGCATTGATGGGTGGTGAGGGCCCATATTGACTATCATGAGATCTTTTCTTGTAAGCGGTAGACTCATATCCTTTCTTCCTTAATTCATTATTCCATGAAAATGGATTATTCCATGAATTCCTCAAAACGAGGCTCATCAAAATGCAAAATCTAAGACTACTATAAGACTACTAATAAAATAAGAAAAAAATTCGAACGATTAAATTACTTCTCCCTAATATCCAACTGACTGATTAATTTCTTATAACGTACTCTATTTTTCTTTGCCAAATAAGCTAGCAAACGTTGACGTTTTCCCAAAAGTCTTCGTAGACCTCTTTCCGATGAAAAATCTTTTTTGTGTAATTCCAAATGTGAAGCAAGTCTCCGTATCTTATTGGTGAAACTGAATACTTGAAATTCAACAGAACCCCTGTTTTCTTCTTTTTCTTCTTTAACCATAAATCCAAAAATTTTTCTACCTCCTTTCTTTTTCTTGTATTTTTCTGATCAGGAAAAATACAAAATTATGTCAGTTATTTTGAAGTTATTCTAATCTCGTACACACAAAAATTTGCAATTATTCATCTACTACTGGAATTTGGATTTATTTTATCGATGCAAATTGGATTTGGATAGAAGGGTACATTCTTTTATTTTAGATAGAAGAAATGTTTCTTCTATCTAAAATAAAAGAATTTTGCTGATTTATTTATTGCTATATCCAATTTATGGAATTGATACACCATTTAATTGATATCGTTTAGCAAAATGAAACACAGCATATGCATCCATCTTTCGGCTCGAGAATTTCACGGGATAGAGATATGGTATAAGAAATAGGCTATTAAGTAACTCTAAATGAATTGTGGATACATCTGTATCCTTAACATACTGAAACGACTGCCATTATTCGTATCAAACCAATAGCGATTCATACAAGCTAAATCTTCTAATCAATGGTGGGCCAATAATGAATTTTTTTGCATATGTATTAAGACGCTTGGCCTGATTTCGAAATTGTCCAGAGTTTTTTATGTTGTTTTCATTGCAAAATGATGGATCTCCTTCCGTAACTTTCCAATTACGAGTACGAGAATTGAAAGACATGAAAATTCTCAATTCTCTACGGCGTCTAGGAGATAGATAGAATATTTTCAGGAACAAGAAAATCAGAAGAATCTTTCTCTCTATTCACTACCATTCCTCGTCTTCGACTTCTATTAGTTTCTTTTCTTCTTTAATGCAATAGCTATAGTTTGATATAGAATCCATTTCTCAAAGTAATGGAAACCATTCTCTTATAGGAAATGCTTCGAAAATCGCTATTCCATCTTTTAGGTATCGTGAAAAGTGATACCTGTGAAGATCGTGCATTTCAGTCACATTCAGATCCGTTTTTCGAGTCCATGATATAACCAAATTGGATGGATCTTCCACCCGTTTAGCTAAGAAAGAATAGATGCAGAGGTGGATAATAGATCGATATGAAGATCATGAGCTGCCCCATAATGAAACCGCCAGTAGTCGCGAATATCTCCTTCTTCCCTAATCCAAGATTGGAGAAAGAAGATCTAAGAGGGACCTATGGAGAATGTGGTCAGAAATCCATAATAGAGTCCGACCACAACGACCGAATTAATTATCCTCATCGAGAAACTTAGACTACTAAGTAGAAAAGATTTGAAAATCATGGCATGGGTCTCCTTTTTTTCTTTCTTTAGAGTTTTCTATATGCACAATTTCTCGATGTTTCGATGAGAATTTCTTGACTTTCCATATATAGAAAGAGATAGACTATAAATGACATCTCTTATGTAAATAAGACCAAAGGGATGGATATTAAATGATAGGAAGTGCTAGGAAGTGAAATAGAATGAAATAGAGCCACTTTGGGCTTCCCTATGAAATGAGGCATGGAACGGAGTCACTACGAAGAAATTCCGGGAGTTACGAAAGAAGCTTCGGACTCATATTGTTCATGGGTTGAGAGCGGGAGTTGAACTCTAGGAGATCGAATCTCCCCTTGTTCCTCAGTAGCTCAGTGGTAGAGCGGTCGGCTGTTAACTGACTGGTCGTAGGTTCGAATCCTACTTGGGGAGATTTGATTCATTCTTTAATGTAAGAATAAAGAATTGAATTAAAGGGCTTGCTTTGACCCTTAGGAGT